CGGCTATTTAGTTTTTCGATGTTTTTTCACATAACATACATAGGGCGGTTGTTCCATTTTATTTGTTTTCTCAATTTATTCTTTTTTTCAATACTAATATTGACAACAGTGTATCAAATAAATATAATCCGATCGTGAATAAATGGATCCATTTACTTATGTTAATTATAGGCTCCATTTAATTTATCAAATGGTGGATTTTCTACGATACAAAAACAAGGAATCCCTTATTTGTTTGATTATGATTGAAAGGTAATTAATTGAATTTGAATTGAGAGGTAAATAAAAAACGAAATAATACATACATATATATTAATCAAAAAATTTAATATAGAATAATGTAGAATGGATAACATAGTAAATAGTGGATATCAAGGGGTGGTCTATCATTTTTTATTTTTTGAGAGAAAATTTTTGGTTTTATCTGTTCATTTTTATGTTGAGAATCTATTCGCCTTCGATATTTTGAGTTTTTTTCATTTTTGAATGTCTAATATTTTTTTAGACAATTCAATCTTTTATTTGTGTTGTTTTTATTGCGATTGGATATACACACCCATCCTATTTATAAATTTAATAAATAAATAGTATTTGGGGTTGCTAACTCAATGGTAGAGTACTCGGCTTTTAAGAGCGACTCCATTTTTTACACATTTCTATGAAGCAATTTGTTCGTCCATACCATCGGTAGAGTTTGTAAAACCACGACTGATCCAGAAGGGAATGAATGGAAAAAGTAGCATGTCGTATCAATCAATCACGAATTCGAAAAGTATTTCACTCTTATATGTATCCGGTCCAAATTTTTGTTTGAATTCTTGGCTCGGAACAAAAAAATTCAGTTGGGTTTAATTTATAAAGGGATAGAGCTTGGCGGCTCTAATTATAGGGAAACAAAAAGTAACGAGCTTTCATTTATTTTGTATTTGAATGATTACCCCATCTAATTATACGTTAAAAAGAGGTTAGTGCTTTATGTGGGAAAAGCTTTTCCTGTGAATGGATTATTTATTTTTATTATGAGTCCTAACTATAAAGCAATTTTCCATTAAATTTGGGGATAGCGAGAAATGTGTATGTGTAAAAGAAAGAGTATATTGATAAAGATATTTTTTTCCAAAATCAAAAGAGTGATTGGGTTGAAAAAAATAAAGGATTCCTAACTAGCTTGTTATCCTAGAACAAAAATTAGGTGGAAAAAGCGATTAGAGCGAGTCCGTTGATAGGTTTTGCTTGTTTTCTAGGTATCTATATACAATATATAGAATTCGTTTTTTATTTATATATTCAAATTTAGATATATATAGAATTCCCTGTTTTGACCATATCACACTATGTATCATTTGATAATCCAATGAATCTCTGATTCTTTATTTTACTAAATAGGATTTTTTAAAATGGAGGAATATCGCGTATTTTTAGAACTCCATAGATCTCGTCATCGGGACATCCTATACCCGCTTTTTTTTCGGGAGTATATTTATGGACTCGCTTATAGTCGTGGATCCATTTTTGTGGAAAATGTAGGTTATAATAATCAATTTAGTTTACTAATTGTAAAACGTTTAATTACTCGAATGTATCAACAGACTCATTTGATCATTATTGTTAATGATTCTAACAAAAATCCTTTTGGGGGTTATAACAATAATTATTATTCTCAAATAATATTCGAAGGTTTTGTTGTCGTTCTAGAGATTCTATTTTCTCTACAATTATATATATCTTCCTTAAAAGAGTTAGAAATCGTAAAATCTTATCCAAATTTGGGATCAATTCATTCCATTTTTCCTTTTTTCGAAGATAAATTTATATATTTCAATCATAAGTCAGATATAAGAATACCCTATCCTATCCATCTGGAAATCTTGGTTCAAATCTTTCGATATTGGATAAAAGATGTCTTTTTCTTTCACTTATTAAGGTTGTTTTTTTATTACGATTGTGACGAGAACAGTTTTTTTACTCCAAAAAAATCGATTTCTACTTTTTTTTTTAAAAGTAATCCAAGATTTTTCTTACTACTATATAATTTATATGTATGGGAATACGAATCTATCTTTCTTTTTCTACGTAATAAATCCTCTCAGTTACGATTGAAATATTTTCGCGTTTTTTTTGAGCGAATTTTTTTCTATGAAAAAATAGAACATCTTGCAGAAATATTTGTTAAGAATTTCTCATATACCTTATCATCCTGCAGGGATCCTTTCATCCATTATGTTAGATATCAAGGAAAATCAATTCTGGTTTCAAAGAATACGCCTCTTTTGATAAATAAATGGAAATACTATTTTATCTATTTATGGCAATGTCATTTTGATATTTGGTCTCAACCAAGAACGATCGATATAAATCAATTATCCCAGCATTCATTTCACTTTTTGGGTTATTTTTTAAGTATTAGGCTAAATCTTTCAGTGGTACGAAGTCAAATGTTACAAAATTCATCTCTAATCAAAATTGTTATGAAAAAGCTTGATACAATAGTTCCGATTAT